GGAATTCATTAGAGGAATGTTTCCAATAAAAATAGTTTGTTCTTGCATATCCCTACTGGTTTTCCAAATTAATCCCGCAGATACATATAATTCAGAAGAATATGTGAGCGATTCATATACAGCATCTCTTTCTTTTATCAACGGTTCTACCAATTGATATGTTTCCACAAATAATTGAAATTCAATTTCTTGATCTGTATCTTCAATTTTTGGAAACTTATAAAGTTCTTCCGTTAAGCCTTGATCAATGAACCTACAAAACCCTTCAAATTGTATCTGATTAAATCCGGGTATTGTAGACATTTCCTCATTTCCACCCCCAAGCATTTTTTTTTATTTCCCGTTTATATTTATAGAAAAAAGAATCCCATTATTTACTCATTCTTCATCAAATCATATGGATCAATATAGCAATGATGGAATTTATATTCTGTTTACTGAGTCACATGAAATCTTACCTAATCGGAATTTGCAACAAATACAAACAAAAAGGAATTGCTAAATTCCACTTAGAATTAGGGAGTTTTGTATAAAAAATCAAAACAAAAAGTGATTCAATTTCTACCATTATTATGATATTCCGCATCCCAATCCAATTGAATACCATAAACGTATTCAGCATTTGATCTGTTCAATGAGATAATGCGATAAAGACATAATAAAGACATAATAATCATAAACAACATAGAATTTCTTTTTTTAGCACTTAACTTTTTCGTGGATTCAATTGTTCAAAAAAAAAATAGGTAAAAATGTGTAAGTAAAAAGTAATAGTAATGTAATAGTAATAAAGGCTCTTATTTATTAAACATGCGCAGATATAACTACAGCTATCTATATACGCCCCTCTTTTTATTATATTATAGCTTTATTCGTTATTCGGAACTGCACCTGTCATGCTTTATCAAAATTTATCTTTTATAGATTAAATCTATAAAAGATAAATTGTAAAAATTGAAGCATGATAATTTCTTGAAAATTACCGATAGACATCTTATACAGATAAGATACCTGATTAGATAATATTTGTGTAACAATTTATGTTATAGGGTTTACATATATCCATAATTGCTGTTATAATTGAAATTGATAAGGATTTTTTTTTCAATAAAAAAAATCCTTATCAATTTCAATTTTCTTATATCATTAGGGAAACGCAATTTTAGATTCAAATTCAAGAATCGTTCATGAATTTACAATCAATAGTTAATGGTTCAAATTTGTCCTGAATTTTTGTTTTTCTTTTGTGACTGAAAACTCTATTTGTTTTCTTTTTCAATAGTAAAGGGGAAAGAAAGTCTTTAGATATTCGCGATTTTAAGATACAATCAATCGAAAGGATTGATCCCTTCCAAACAAAAAAGGAAGGTTTTCTTTTAGGAAAGGTATTAAAGAAAACGGGATTCAAAATACAAGTACAATAAAAAAAAGCAAAAGGGGAGATTTTGTCATATATTTTAGATCGTTTTGGCGGCATGGCCGAGCGGTAAGGCGGGGGACTGCAAATCCTTTTTCCCCAGTTCAAATCCGGGTGTCGCCTAATCAATAAAAGAATCGAAATACCTTATTTTGTTTTGCTGATATAACTTGACAATTTTTTTTTTTCCAGCAGAAGCAAGCAGAGGAAAAGGACTTTGGATACTTGCTTGATTCTTAAGTATCTGGGAGGGTTCTACTCTAATCAAATGAAAATGCTTTAAATACTTTAAATCCTTTCGCTAGAGGTTAAGAAAAGATTATAGTCGTGAAAAAGAACTGGTAAATTTTGATATGATAGCCCTTTCACTACTAATGTAGTGTCTACTGACTGGGTCTTGAATTAGATTGGATAGACGGACGGAGAATCTAATTAAATTATTAGTTGCGGAAAGAGCAGAAGATACTTTGTATACATACTCATGAAAATATATAAGTACTCTGACATCCATTCAATAGTAATTAATTCGATTGAATGGATAATTGGCTTTTTCTTTAACTTTATTTATATATGCTTTTAGTTTATATATTTTTACTTAATTTATATATTCTATATTAAAGTTTTAATTTAACTAAAGTACAAAAATCAATTTTAAATTTTTGATAATCTTAAGTCAAGAACGTAATAGGACGTTTTCGATTGGTTCATAGTGACAATCGAAGATGGTAAGATTGAGATCAAATAAATGGGAAAAATCGAAAAGAAATAAAGAAATAAAAATAGGGGTATGCGATAGATAATGATCTATCTTGATTCTATATTTTTTTATACTTTTGACTTAAGACTTAAGGGCGACAAAAGAAAGAACGGGTCTTATTATTCTGACATATTATTAACATAACATTTCTTTGATACTTCTAAAACGTCAAAGGTTGTCTCTACGTATTTTGCTTGTACTTAATGTTTTCCGATTATACTAGAAATCTTCGAATATAATCATTAGAACTTGGTCTAATTGGATTTATTGGATTGTTTCATCAATGGTGTTGGATCAGAATTCCCTTTTGACTCTTTGCTGGTAATTCTACTATTATTAGTGAACAATAATTGAATAATTCCTTCATAGAGATCGAGGACATAATTTACATGGATATAGTAAGTCTCGCTTGGGCTGCTTTAATGGTAGTCTTTACATTTTCCCTTTCACTCGTAGTATGGGGAAGAAGTGGACTCTAGAAGTACTACTAATTGAGTTTAGGAATCAAACTGTATCAATTTTTTTTATAGATCGTTCTGCAAAGACTATTTTTTAATTTACTATTTCAATTTCAAAATTGAATTTGAAAATATTTTCATTTCGAAGTTATATGTATTGGATTCTAGTGGAGTAATGTATTCTATAAATAATATATGAACTCTTTCAAATAATATATGAACTCTTTCAATCAAACAAAGATTTCAATTATTCCTATGTTCCTATTTCGAAAGTAAAAGTGCTCCAAATGGTATGAAATCTTTTTCAATCGAATTCTTCATAAATCTTCTTATAGTGACAATGAGTAAGAACGAAACCTTTTATTACTATATACTTTACTTTTTCTTTGTTATTTTTTCCTTCTTTTTTTTTCTTTCCTCTTCAAAGAGAAAAGAAAATAGTTCTGTTATTACATTACGTCGATACACGGAAAACAACATAGACTTTACGAAAAACAACATAGACGTAGCGGTTGTTCAAGGAGATACTACACATAAGAAAATATTGTCTTTGGGCAAGTCACATATTGCGCACTTACCATTTGTGTTTTATTATTTTAAAGATCTTATTTAAAATATTATTTATGCTAGTCTCTTTTTTGATTTCATATCATGGTTGAAAGGTTAAAATCGGTGAGGTTTATTAATCCTTTTCGAAATCCGAAGAAGTTCCCATGGAACCTCTGGATCCTTTGTCAACTAGTCAATTAATTACTTCTTTGTTGGAATGCTAACAAGAAGATTACTTGATTTCCTTTTATTATACCCATATCTACTTTTCTTTCATTGATTTGATTCTTTCTTTCTTTCAATGTATATCGAAATTCATATTAAATTAAAAAAGATAAGAAATCTAGGAATTAGAATCATAAGAGTAAGAGTGGTCTTTCGATTATTTCAAATTGATTGGAATCAACACAAATCAAATAGAAATGGATGAAGCAAAGAAATAGAATTGGGACATGGCACTATGTACATTATATATGGAATTGATATCTATATATGAAGATAATAATGTCATTGATATATATTATATTAAATTAACCTGTATCGTCATACAGCAAACTTTATAAAGTAAATAACAATACTAGTATTGTATGGTAGAAAAATATTTTTCTACCATACTATCTAGTATCTCATCGAATACTGCTCTCATAGAATACTGCTGATTCTAGTTCGATCATTTCATTTAAAACGTGAAATTTGAATCCTTTTATTTTATTTCTTCTCTTTTCTTTAATCAGTGATAAGAACTAAAGAGTCACAAGTTTAATTCAAATTAATCACTTTGACTTACTGTTTTTACGTATATTATAAGTAAAAAAGCAGTAGGAATTAGAATGAACAGTGCAGTAGCAATAAATGCGAGAATATTTACTTCCATAATTTCATCCTTTCATTTTTCTTTAATTCGCAATAACTCGGGATTTAATCCCATAGAGATGATAAATCTTTTGTCTGTAAATTCAATGGGATGAATTACATCGAGATATAATCGAATCGGATCAATATCATGAATAACAATATCTGACAAATTGATTCATCGTCAAGAATTGAATAGTATAACATAGGAAGATCTTTTATCCATACCGAATTCCAAAGTCAATTTTGATACAATCAAAAATCCATTTACTTCTTTACTTTATTTTTTATTTCTATTTTCTATTTTTCATTCTTTTATATTTTTATAATATAAAAATTAGCGCCCTCCTTGTACAATCATTTGATGAAGTATCATCAAACCACTTTTCCACTTACCATTGGTTCCAAACAATAGAAGAAATTCAAAAAAATAACAAAGAAAAGAGATTCCTGTTAGCAATGAAATTCTACTGTTTGTACTCCCTTTCACAGAACAGAAATATGGAAGGATGAATTGATGTATTTTTTTATTGGATATTGGATTTGGATCCATCGGGACTGACGGGGCTCGAACCCGCAGCTTCCGCCTTGACAGGGCGGTGCTCTGACCAATTGAACTACAATCCCAAGGAAATAACATAATAAAATTAAGGTGTACAGTATACATATTCTTATGATTTTATTCAAATACTTTCGATATGGATATGAACTTTAGCAAGAGGGGCAGTGATTACTAATAATCTTTTCGTTATTTCCAAATTAATTGGATAGTCAATCTTTCAATGAAACAAGGTCCTTTTTTCTTTACTCTTTTCTTTAGACTTTACACTTCCAGATCTTGATATGAATCTAGATCTTTAGCAAAGATCAAAACTTGTTGGAAAAAGAATAAATAAAAAATAAATAGAGTAAATAAATAGCGATAGGGGTAAAGATAAGATATATCAATATCAGAAAATTTGATCAG